ATTCAAAAATTTATATGATTCAACCTCAGACCCATTTAAATGTAGCGGATAACAGCGGGGCTCGAAAATTGATGTGTATTCGAATCATAGGAGCTAGTAATCGCCGATATGCTCATATTGGTGACGTTATTGTTGCTGTGATCAAAGAAGCAGTACCAAATATGCCCCTAGAAAAATCAGAAATAGTCAGAGCTGTAATTGTTCGTACCTGTAAAGAACTTAAACGTGACAGCGGTATGATAATACGATATGATGACAATGCTGCAGTTGTGATTGATCAAGAAGGAAATCCAAAAGGAACTCGAATTTTTGGGGCAATCCCCCGCGAATTGAGACAATTAAATTTTACTAAAATAGTTTCATTAGCTCCCGAAGTATTATAAAAAAAAAGAGATCTGAATCTTTGGAGTATTTGAAGGGAAATAGATTAATTCGTAGCTTGTGTTTCGCGCATATACCTTGAAAATTTTCTATTCATAAACCAAAAAAAAAAAAAAAAAAGAAAAACATGTTAATTATATCCAATTTTGGGACGCCAAAAGTTTTAGTTCATCATGGGTAGAGACACTATTGCTGAGATAATAACCTCTATACGAAATGCTGATATGGATAGAAAAAGAGTTGTTCGCATAGCATCTACTAATATTACCGAAAATATTGTTAAAATACTTTTCCGGGAAGGTTTTATCGAAAACGTCAGAAAACATCGAGAAAAAAACAAAAATTTTTTGGTTTTAACCCTGCAACATAGCAGGAATAGGAAAAGACCTTATAGAAATTTGTTAAATTTAAAACGGATCAGCCGACCCGGTCTACGAATCTATTCTAACTCTCAACGAATTCCTAGAATTTTAGGTGGAATGGGGATTGTAATTCTTTCCACTTCTCGAGGTATAATGACAGATCGGGAAGCTCGACTAGAAGGAATCGGCGGAGAAATTTTATGTTATATATGGTAATCCGTTTAATATCCAAATGAAATCCGAAACCTCTTCCTATTAAAAAAAAAAAAAAAGAAAGGGGGTGAGTTGTCTAATATCGTTTCTCCTCCATTAGTTGATACCTCAAGGGGGCTTTACCTGGAATGAAAGAACAAAAATGGATTCATGAAGGTTTAATTACTGAATCGCTTCCCAACGGCATGTTCCGGGTTCGGTTAGATAATGAGGATCTGATTCTAGGTTATGTTTCGGGAAAGATCCGGCGTAGTTTTATACGGATACTACCCGGAGATAAAGTCAAAATTGAAGTAAGTCGTTATGATTCAACCAGAGGACGTATAATTTATCGACTCCGAAACAAGGATTCGAAAGATTAGGTGATTTTTATTCAATATGATTCGAGATTTAAAATTTCAAGATTAAGATAAGGAATGACAAATATGAAAATAAGAGCTTCTGTTCGTAAAATTTGTGAAAAATGTCGTCTAATTCGTAGACGGGGGCGCATTAGAGTAATTTGTTCTAACCCGAGACATAAACAAAGACAAGGATAAAGGGATAATCAGATTCACTAAAGGGCTCAGCGTACAAATAAAGAATCTGTTTTGACATGAAATGGATATATCCATATATTTCTGACTCATATTTATGAGATGATACAATATGGCAAAAGCTATACCGAGAACTGGTTTACGTAGAAATGTACGTATTGGTGCACGTAAAAGTGCACGTAAAATACCAAAGGGAGTTATTCATGTTCAAGCAAGTTTTAATAATACCATTGTCACAGTTACAGATGTACGGGGTCGGGTGGTTTCCTGGTCCTCAGCCGGTACTTGTGGATTCAAGGGTACGAGAAGAGGGACACCCTTTGCCGCTCAAACTGCAGCAGCAAACGCTATTCGTACAGTAGTAGATCAAGGTATGCAACGAGCAGAAGTCATGATAAAAGGTCCCGGTCTCGGAAGAGACGCCGCATTACGAGCTATTCGTAGAAGTGGTATCCTATTAACTTTTGTACGGGATGTAACCCCTATGCCACATAATGGCTGTAGACCTCCCAAAAAAAGACGTGTGTAGAAAAAAACAATGAATCTATTTCAATAGAAACAAGAGAAATAAATAATTTAATCAAAAAAAATATTATTACTATGGTTCGAGAGAAAGTAACAGTATCTACTCGGACACTACAGTGGAAGTGTGTTGAATCAAGAACAGACAGTAAACGCCTTTATTATGGTCGATTTATTCTGTCTCCACTTATGAAAGGACAAGCCGACACAATAGGCATTTCGATGCGAAGAGCTTTGCTTGGCGAAATAGAAGGAACATGTATCACACGTGTAAAATCCGAGAATGTCTTCCACGAATATTCTAGTCTAACAGGTATTCAAGAATCGGCCCACGGAATTATAATGAATTTGAAAGAAATTGTATTGAGAAGTAATCTATATGGAACTTGTGACGCGTCTATTTGTGTTAGGGGTCCTGGATATGTAACTGCTCGAGATATCATCTTACCGCCTTATGTAGAAATTGTCGACAATACACAACATATA